ACAGATCACGGCCATATTGTTAAAAGCTTGAGGTAAGAAAGGGTTTCGTTCGAGTGCCCGAAAATAGTATTCCAAAGCTTTTGTATGTTCTCCGTTACTTGTGTGGATAAGGCCTATGTTATAAAGTATATAACTTCGATCATAGGGATCAATTTCCAGTCGCATAGCCTCATAATAATTCTGTAAAGCTTCCGCATAATTTCCTTCAGATTGAGCCGACATCCGTTACGGTCGTCATTCGGTTCAAAGAATCTCCGTTCCAGAACCGTACGTGAGATTGTCATCTCATACGGCTCCTCCTTTATGTGGATAATGATAAACATCCATGGAATCAAAAAAGATTGCAATATTCTCATTATCAACTGAGCGGGACTAGTGTTTTTACACGAAATCTCTAGCCAACCTTTCTGTAAAGGATCTTTTATTAACATTTAGTAAGTTATTACTGGATAAATCGTAACTTCAACAATTTATTTGTCCTCAACGCCGCTTAATTTCCCGGAATTAGTCACTTCAACAGTCTTCGATGGTTATATGGGTATCCAAAATACGAACGAGATGGATGTTTGTTGTCCCAACCATTCTAGTTAGTCCCGATCCCGATAAGAAAGGAAGTATTTTTTTACAAATTTTTCTCCTGTTGTTGATTCCCTAGCGTAGTGCTTCTTCCCCCATGCCGCCTATTGGTACTAGTGGAGTAGGATTCACCTAACCCCATACATAGGTATATATAGGTATAACCTTTCGCTTAATACTATAAACCTAAAATTGAAGCATATTGAGGCTGCATTAATCGGGAATACACGACAGAAGGGATTAATCGTTTTATTTACAAACTTCACCTTCAGCAAGCGTAGGTTTTTTTTTTTTCAATTTTTTTTTTTATTTGTCTCTGAAGAATGTATCTTTCTCCTAAGACTGAGATCCGTAAAAAAAAAAGAATAATCAAATCGCACCATCTCTGTAATAAGTGAATGCCTCTTTTTCTCCAGAAGTTGTCGGAATTATTCGTAATAAGATATTGGCTACAATGGTAAAGGTCTTATCAATAAAATTTCCATTTATCCGAGATCTAGTCATAGGTAGCAATCCATTCTATAATTTCATTTTTTATCGCGTGATAAAATAATTCCCCAAACAAAGGAATTGTACAATACAGTACGAAATAACGTAAAAATGGACTTATTAATCAAATTACTTTATTCTACGGTAGGCTTTGAAGTAGATTTTTTTTTTTTGAAAAAAAAAAAAACACACAACAAATTCTTTCTATTTTTTTAGTTTCAATTGATTGTATTGTGTGCGCCTACGCAAATGGGATATAAATGAATGCCTCACTATTCACTCGGTTTAGGGACATAATCATTATGTAGGAGAGATGGCCGAGTGGTTCAAGGCGTAGCATTGGAACTGCTATGTAGGCTTTTTGTTTACCGAGGGTTCGAATCCCTCTCTTTCCGCACCCTTACCAAGTTCATCAATGTTACTGACCTCAATGTTTGAAATAATAATAGATAACATTATTGCAACTTTGATATGCATTCTCTATTTCTAATTTCTTTCTGTAATATAGAAAACCAGTACCAAAATTTCCCCTGCCCCCAGAAGGGCCGCCGTATCTGTTACGTCAAGGTCTAATTTTCTCCAAAATACTAATAGGCCGCCGATATAATAGGACACGGATAGAGTCAAAGCAACATGCAATATAACTATAGTGACCTTTTTATGTATATGTATAAAAATAGTACTACTAATAAGCTTCCGATATAAAAGGACACGTATAGAGTCAAAGCAATATGCAATATAACTATAGTGACCTTTTTATGTTTTTGTATAAAAATAGTCACATCATTCTTCTTTTTTTGAATGAATTTTAGTATATTTGTGGGATTTTCGAGTGGCATAATTAAAATTAAAGTCTCCTTAAAAGTTAAAATGTATTCAATTTATGTGGATAAAGTGGGCAAGGAATAACAATTTTCCTACACCCACTTCTATACACGAATGGGGAAAAATACTCGGATCAAAATTCTTGTTATTTTAACGAGGTTTAAGTCTGACGAGAATAATATTCTACAACCAGCAATTCATTAATTTTCAAACCAACCCATTTCCTATTTATTATTTGATTGACTAATCCTTTATATTGGACTGCAAGATGAAGAGTCAAATGGGTTGGCAATTGTTTGCGGGGGGCTGATTCAAGAGAATTTTTAATTAGAGTTCTCGATTTTTGTTCATCCTTGGCTGTAATAATATCTTCAGGTTTACAACGATAACTTGGTATATCTACTATACGACCATTAACTAAAACATGTCTGTGGTTAACTAATTGACGGGCTTGAGGAATAGTCGCAGCCATACCCAATCGAAAAAGTATGTTATCCAAACGCATTTCTAATAATTGGAGTAAAACCTGACCGGTTGACCCTTTCGCTTTTCCAGCGATACGAACGTATTTAAGCAATTGTCGTTCTGTAAGACCATAATGAAAACGCAATTTTTGTTTTTCTTCTAAACGAATACGATATTGAGATTTTTTACTGGAGAGCGATTGTTTTCTTCGAACTCTTCTAACTGGAAGCTCTTTTCTGGTTAGTCCTGGTAAAGCCCCCAGACGGCGTATTTTTTTGAAACGAGGCCCTCTGTAACGTGACATAAACACTCCTTTTTAAAATGGAAAATCTCCTAAAGAAAAATAAAAACTAAACTAAATGACAAATATTATATTCTAATAAATGAAGTGAAATCTACTTAAAGTATTGTACTAATGTAGTACAAAGAAGAATTGGAAAGATTCTATCAGTATCCGAATTGAATTCTATTCTATATCTATTTATTTTCCTAATATAAAAAGAGATTATCCCTTATGTCAAAAATGAAAAAAAAAAAATAGAGAAAAAAGCCGGCTATCGGAATCGAACCGATGACCCTCGCATTACAAATGCGATGCTCTAACCTCTGAGCTAAGCGGGCTCTCAGAACACAAATTGTGCATTTATTTATCAGAATTCTTTCCTAAACTACTGGGATCCTAGTTATTAACTATTTAATATTAGCTCTTCATAACACAATTACTCTATCATAACATAATCAAATAAATACAAACATACAAAAAAATATAGAATATCCCATATTTATTTGATATTCTAGTATATAACATATGATAAAAATCGGAATAATTTTAAAATACGAATAAAAATTTTTTGAATTACCAGTTACCTAGAATACTCTTTTTTTTATCCATTTATCTAATAATTAATAATTTATCAAATATTTTTTGATCCATAAAAAAAGAATTGGATAAACAAGAATTTTCATTTATTTTATATAGTAAGATTATCTTTTTTTTTTTAGTTTTGAATCCCATTTTTGAATATTTTCGATTCTTCAAATTTCTATTATTTATTATATTTTATCTATTTCGATTATAAATAATTCATATTTATTATATGTATTTATCCCGATCCTTATTATTTATATTTATTTTATATAATTTGAATTATTAAATAAAAGTAGAATGGAATTATATAGGAAGATTCTTTCTATGTATATATTCTTTAGATATATTTGAATATTCTAGAATACCTTCTATTTCATTCTATCTATATTAAAATATATATATAGAAAATAGTAAAAAGTATATAGAATATTATCTTCAATATAAATAAATATTTTAAGATATATTAAATATTCTTTCTTAAGATTCTTCTTTTTTTTGAATTTTAAATTCAATAATGACTAAACTAATTAGATTACAGTTATTTATATTCAAAAATGATTATGCATTAAGATAAAATATGTAGAATGTATTTTATACATATAATATATCCATATCGATTTATACATATCCATTCGAATTCGAAAAAATTGGATGGATTATCCAAAGAAATTGGATTGGATAAGTAATTAAAAATTAGATCTTTCTATTGAATTTCTAACTGAATATCGAATTCTAAATTAATAAATAGATTTTTATTATTTTCGTTTTGTTATTATAAGGTCTGTATCTGTCTGCTCGAAGGAAAAAAAGAATAGAACGTTAGAGTATTCTAAATTCTATCAAAAAAGAATAGAAGGGGGGGGGGACATCTAAAATAGAGATATATGTAGTATATATCTCTGTATATTGAATTGCGAATACAGAGATAATAGAATCATTTCTGATTCGACTAAATATGGGTATCTGATATAGATGAAAGAAAATAAAAAAAACAAATAGAAGGAAATTTTTCCCAACCCAATATGGGAGTAGGTTTCGAATAAATTCAACAGTTCCAGCATAGCATATAATTATCATAATATAAATGAAAAAACATCCTAATGCGATATGATATCAATAAAACGGGGGATATGGCGAAATTGGTAGACGCTACGGACTTAATTGGATTGAGCCTTGGTATGGAAACTTACCAAGTGAAAACTTTCAAATTCAGAGAAACCCTGGAATTCAAAATGGGCAATCCTGAGCCAAATCCTTCTTTCCGAAAACAAATAAAAGTTTAAAAAGTGAAAATCAAAAAAGGATAGGTGCAGAGACTCAATGGAAGCTGTTCTAACAAATGGAGTTGACAACATTCAATTGATTAATGAAGATTTCTAACTTCTATTTGTAAATATTTGGATTCTATCACAATTGAAACATTAGAATCAAATCAATTACAACTGGAAGAAAAAATGACTGAATATTCATTGCTCAAATCAGTCACTCCACCATAATCTGATGGATCTTTTGAATAACTGATTAATCAGACGAGAATAAAGATAGAGTCCCATTCTACATGTCAATACCGACATCAATGAAATTTTTAGTAAGAGGAAAATCCGTCGACTTTAGAAATCGTGAGGGTTCAAGTCCCTCTATCCCCAAAAGCCAATTAAATTTCCTCATTTTTATGGCCCTTTTTTGATTTAGTTGACATAGACTCAAGTAATTTCTTAAAATTAGGATGGTGCGTCAAGAATGGTCGGGATAGCTCAGCCGGTAGAGCAGAGGACTG